AAAGGAAACAGTTGACAATAATGACTGTAAGTATACAAAAGAGCCTTCTTTTTTTAGTTTTTATGATGCACTTGGAGCTTATCGGCAGAAACGAATCCTTTTAGATAGTCCTTTGTGGCTCTGGTGGAGACTGGATCAACGCGTCGTTGGATCAAGAGAAGCTCCCATCGAAGTTCAATATGAATCTTTTGGTAATTATAATGAGATTTATAAGCACTATCAAATAGTAGGAAGTGTAAAAAGAGAAAATCGTTGTATATACATTCGAACTACTGTTGGTCATATTTCTTTTTATCGAGAAATAGAAGAAGCCATACAGGGGTTTTGGCAGGCCTACTCATAGTATCTAACTCATATGCTATATAAAAACTAACAAATTGTATTAGCGATGCCCATACTCGTGGGAATTCGGGTCTCCCCTAATTTCACTGGTATCAGAATTCTTAATTTCTGTGTGAATCAAGATTGAGGAAAGGAAGTTTTCGAATCACTGACCCAGGCCCATTGTGGAATTTTACTCAACAGAATATGGGGGTCCTTATGGCAGAACGGACCGATCTGGTCTTTCACAATAAGGTGATAGATGGAACTGCTATGAAACAACTTATTAGCAGATTAATAGATCATTTCGGAATGGCATATACATCACATATCCTGGATCAAGTGAAGACTTTGGGTTTCCAGCGAGCCACCGCTACATCTATTTCATTAGGAATTGATGATCTTTTAACAATACCATCTAAGGGATGGTTAGTTCAAGACGCTGAACAACAAAGTTTTCTTTTAGAGAAAAACCATCATTATGGGAATGTACACGTGGTAGAAAAATTACGTCAATCCATTGAGATATGGTATGCTACAAGTGAATATTTGAGACAAGAAATGAATCCTAATTTTCGGATGACTGATCCCTCTAATCCAGTCTATCTAATGTCCTTTTCGGGGGCTAGAGGAAATGCATCTCAAGTACATCAATTAGTAGGTATGAGAGGATTAATGTCAGATCCTCAAGGACAAATGATTGATTTACCCATTCAAAGCAATTTACGCGAAGGACTTTCTTTGACAGAATATATAATTTCTTGCTACGGAGCCCGCAAAGGAGTTGTAGATACTGCTGTACGAACATCAGATGCTGGATACCTCACGCGTAGGCTTGTTGAAGTAGTTCAACACATTCTTATACGTAGAACGGATTGTGGTACTTTCCGAGGTATTTACGTGAGTCCTCAAAATGGTATGACGGAAAATACTTTTGTCCAAACACTAATTGGTCGTGTATTAACAGACGATATATATATCGGTCTACGATGCATTGCCACTCGAAATAAAGATATTGGAATTGGGCTTGTCAATCGATTCATAACATTTCGAGCACACCCAATATATATTCGAACCCCTTTTACTTGTAGGAGTACATCTTGGATTTGTCAATTATGTTATGGCCGGAGCCCTACTCATGGTGACCTGGTCGAGTTGGGAGAAGCCGTAGGCATTATTGCGGGTCAATCAATCGGAGAACCGGGGACTCAACTAACATTAAGAACTTTTCATACCGGCGGAGTATTCACAGGTGGTACTGCCGAACATGTACGAGCTCCCTTTAATGGAAAAATAAAATTTGATGAGGATTTGGTTCATCCCATACGTACCCGTCATGGGCATCCTGCTTTTATATGTTTTATAGATTTGTATGTAACTATTGAGAGTCGAGATATTCTACATAATGTGAATATTCCAACAAAGAGTTTGATTTTAGTTCAAAATAATCAATATGTAGAATCAGAACAAGTGATTGCCGAGATTCGTGCCGGAACGTCCACTTTTCATTTTAAAGAGAGGGTTCAAAAACATATTTATTCTGAATCGGAAGGAGAAATGCACTGGAGTACTGATGGCTATCATGTGCCCGAATATCCATATAGTAATGTTCATCTATTGCCAAAAACAAATCATTTATGGATATTAGCAGGAGGTATATGCAGATCCAATATAGTGTCTTTTTCACTCCACAAGGATCAAGATCAAATGAATGCTAATTCTTTTTTTGTCGAAGAAAGATATATCTTTGATCTCTCACTGACTAATGATAAAGTAAGACATAAATTGTTGGATACTTTTGGTAAAAAAGATAGGGAAATTCTTAACTATTCAAAACCTTCTAGAATAATATCTAACGATCATTGGAATCTCATAGATCCTTCTACTTCTATTCGTCAAGAGAATTCCGATGATTACTTGGCGAAAAAGCGAAGAAATAGATTCGTGATTCCCTTACAATATGATCAAGAACGAGAAAAGAAACTAATACCCTGTTTTGGTATTTCGATGAAAATACCTATAAAAGGTATTTTACGTAGAAATAGTATTCTTGCTTATTTTGATGATCCGCGATACAGAAGAAGCAGTTCGGGAATTACTAAATATGGGATTGTCGAAGTAGATTCAAAGGTAAAAAAAGAAGATTTGATTGAGTATCGAGGAACAAAAGAATTTGGTCCGAAATACCAAAAGGAAATGAAAGTAGATCAATTTTTTTTTATTCCCGAAGAAGTGCATATCTTACCCGGATCTTCGCCCATAATGGTTCGGAACAATAGTATCGTTGGAGTAGATACACGACTTGCTTTAAATATAAATACAAGAAGTCGAGTAGGTGGATTAATTCGAGTGGAGAGAAAAAAAAAAAGTATGGAACTGAAAATTTTTTCTGGAAATATTCATTTTCCTGGAGAGATTGATAAAATATCTAAGCACAGCGGCATTTTGATAACACCAGGAATGGAAAAAAAAAATTCTAAAGGATCAAAAAAATTGAAAAATTGGATCTATGTCCAACGGGTCACACCTACAAAAAAAAAATATTTTGTTTTGGTTCGGCCCGTAGTCACATATGAAATAGCTGATGGGATTAATTTAGCAACACTTTTCTCTCAGGATCTCTTGCAGGAAAAGGATAATGTACAACTTCGAATTGTCAATTATATACTTTATGGAAATGGCAAGTCAATTCGAGGAATTTCTCACACAAGTATTCAATTAGTTCGAGCTTGCTTAGTATTGAATTGGGACCAAGAAAAAAGGGGTTCTATAGAAGAAGAAGAGATTCATGCTTCTTTTGTTAAAATAAGGGCAAATGATCTGCTTCGTGATTTCATCCGAATTGAGTTAGTAAAGTCCACTATTTTGTATACCATAAAAAGGTATGATATGGCAGGTTCAGGATTTATTTCCAATAAGAGATTAGATCGTACCCATATAAATCCTTTTGATTCCAAGGCGAAGATTCAATCAATTCCCCAACATCAGGGAATTCTTGGTACGTTGTTGAATCGAAATAAGGAATGCCAATCTTTCATAATTTTGTCATCATCTAATTGTTTTCGAATTGGTCCCTTCAATACTTCGAGATATAATAATGCGACAAAAGAATCGGGTCCTATGACTCCAATTAGGGATTTTTTGGGTCCCTTAGGTACTATTGTGCCTAAAATAGTAAATTTTTGTTCATCTTCCTATTTAAGAACTTCTAATCAAGTCTTTTTCAAAAAATATTTGTTACTTGAAAATTTTCAACAGATTTTCCAAGTGCTTCAAGTACTTCCATTTCAATACTTTTTCCTAGATGAAAATAGAAGGATTTCTAATTCCGATCCCTGCAGTAACATCATTTGGAATTCATTCCATTTGAATTGGTGTTTTCTCCCTTACAATTCTTGTGAAGAGACATGGACAATAATTAGCCTTGGACAATTCCTTTGTGAAAATGTATGTCTATTGAAATATGGATCACGCATAAAAAAATCTGGTCAAATTTTCATTGTTCATGTTGACTCTTTAGTTATAAGATCAGCTAAGACCTATTTGGTCACTCCAGGAACAACTGTTCATGGCCATTATGGGGAAACCTTTTATGAAGGAGATAGATTAATTACATTTCTATATGAAAAATCGAGATCCGGTGACATAACGCAAGGTCTTCCAAAAGTGGAACAAATTTTAGAAGTTCGTTCAATTGATTCAATATCGATGAACCTTGAAAGGAGAGTTGAAGGTTGGGACGAACGTATCCGAAGGATTCTTGGGATCCCCTGGGGTTTCTTGATTGGAGCTGAACTAACCATAGCCCAAAGTCGTATCTCTTTGGTTAATAAGATCCAAAAAGTTTATCGATCCCAGGGGGTACAGATTCATAATAAACATATAGAGATTATTGTACGTCAAGTAACATCAAAAGTGTTGGTTTCAGAAGATGGAATGTCTAATGTTTTTTCACCTGGGGAATTAATAGGATTGTTGCGAGCAGAGCGAGCAGGGCGTATTTTGGACGAAGCAATCTGTTATCGGGCAATCTTATTGGGAATAACGAAGTCATCTCTTAATACTCAAAGTTTCATATCCGAAGCGAGTTTTCAAGAAACTGCTCGAGTTTTAGCAAAAGCTGCTCTACGAGGTCGTATTGATTGGTTGAAAGGCCTGAAAGAGAACGTTGTTCTGGGGGGGATTATACCGGTTGGTACCGGGTTCAAAAAATTAGTACATCGTTCAAAGCAAGATAAAAACATTCATTTGAAAATGAAAAGAAAAAGGAATAATCTATTCGAGTTAGAAATGAGAGATATTCTTTTACACCATAGAGAATTCTTTTGTTCTTGCACCCCAAACAATTTCCATGAGACATCAGACCAATCAATTACGTATACGTAATTTAATTGAGTAATTCCTAACAAGAAGTTCGTTTTTTTATTTGAACTCTCTGGTCCGATTATGGATTTGGTAATCAATGAAAAAATAAAGAAAGAATGAAATGAAATTGATGGTTTGGGTCGTAAATCAATGGTCAATCCTGGTAGAAGGTTCCGTCGGAACAATTCTTTATTTCACAGGGTACTGAATCTCTTTGAAAAAAAAAGAGAAAGTGTGGGAAAATGGAAAGACGATATTGGAACATCAATTTGGAAGAAATGATGGAAGCAGGAGTTCATTTTGGTCATGGTACTAAGAAATGGAATCCTCAAATGGCTCCTTACATCTCTGCAAAGCGTAAAGGTATTCATATTATAAATCTTACTCTAACTGCTCATTTTTTATCAGAAGCCTGCAATTTAGTTTTTGATGCAGCAAGTAGGGGGAAAAAATTCTTAATCGTTGGCACCAAAAATAAAGTAGCGGATTTAGTAGCATCAGCAGCAATAAGGGCTCGATGTCATTATGTTAATAAAAAATGGCTTGGGGGTATGTTAACGAATTGGTCTACTACAGAAACAAGACTTCAGAAATTTAGGGACTTAAGAGCAGAACAAAAGATGGGGAAACTCAACCGTCTCCCTAAAGGAGATGCAGCAATGTTAAAGAGAAAATTATCTACCTTGCAAACATATCTGGGTGGGATCAAATATATGGCGGGATTGCCCGATATTGTAATTATCGTTGATCAGCAAAAAGAATATATGGTTCTTCGAGAATGTGTCATTTTGGGTATTCCGACGATTTGTTTAATCGATACAAATTGTGATCCAAATCTTGCAGATATTTCTATTCCGGCCAACGATGATGCTATAGCTTCGATTCGATTGATTCTTACCAAATTAGTATCTGCAATTTGTGAGGGCCGTTCTAGTTATATAAAAAATGTTTGATTATCTTATAATGAAGAATCTTTTTAGTTCGTTTTTGGTGAACTTTCTTTGATTGTTACTATTTTGGTTTGCTTTTTTTATAGTTTGAACTATGTTTTGAATATTGAAGAAAAAATATAAAATGATTGATATTTTTTTATGTGATTTCTTGGTATCCTAAATCTACGATTCATAACTGAAATTCATGAATGAACATATATTGTATATTAATTGAGAAAGAGATGGTTGAATCAAAATAATTCATTTTTTAAGTTTGATTTCTGTTAGAGGACAATATGAATGTTATACCAAGTTCCGTTAAAACACTCAAAGGGTTATACGATATATCAGGCGTAGAAGTAGGCCAACATTTTTATTGGCAAATAGGAGGTTTACAAATTCATGCCCAAGTACTTATTACTTCTTGGGTTGTAATTGCTATCTTATTAGGTTCAGTCATCATAACTATTCGGAATCCACAAGAAATTCCGACCAACGGTCAGAATTTCTTCGAATATGTTCTTGAATTTATTCGAGATTTGAGCAAAACTCAGATTGGAGAGGAGTATGGGCCTTGGGTTCCATTTATTGGAACAATGTTCTTATTTATTTTTGTTTCTAATTGGTCAGGTGCTCTTTTACCTTGGAAAATCATAAAGTTACCTCATGGGGAGTTAGCTGCGCCCACGAATGATATAAACACTACTGTTGCTTTAGCTTTACCCACGTCAGTGGCATATTTCTATGCGGGTCTTAGCAAAAAAGGATTGGGATATTTCAGGAAATACATTCAACCAACTCCAATACTTTTACCTATTAATGTTCTAGAAGATTTCACAAAACCTTTATCTCTTAGTTTTCGACTTTTTGGGAATATATTGGCTGATGAATTAGTAGTTGTTGTTCTTTTTTCTTTAGTGCCTTCAGTAGTTCCTATACCTGTCATGTTTCTTGGATTATTTACAAGTGGTATTCAAGCTCTTCTTTTTGCAACTTTGGCTGCGGCTTCTATAGGTGAATCCATGGAGGGTCATCATTGACTAACTTTCTCATTTTGAAAGAGTCTTTTTTTCAGCTTTTCCCAATTCAAGCAATGCAGGGTTCAATAGAATTCACAGGGTTGTAGAAGAAAATGCAAATAGCTGCATCTATTTATGTCTAGATGAAGCAAGATAGATTCTCTTCTATTGCATAATTTGGAAGAGAAAGAGGCCTTACTATATCTATCTTCTTTCTATATAGAATGCCTATGAGCATCAATCCTTGTGTATGTTTCGAAGAATTGTTCTAAAAGAAAATGGAAAAGAAGCAAAATTGCAGGTGATTGACATTATGGAAGAAAAAGGTTCTATGTTATTGACTAGTTAGATAGGAATTCTCTCGATCTTTTTTGTGCGAGGAACTTACTATGAATCAACTTCTTTATGCTGCTTCCGTTATTGCTGCTGGATTGGCTGTAGGGCTTGCTTCTATTGGACCTGGGGTTGGTCAAGGTACTGCTGCGGGCCAGGCTGTAGAAGGTATTGCGAGACAACCAGAAGCAGAGGGCAAAATACGAGGTACTTTATTGCTTAGTCTGGCTTTTATGGAAGCTTTAACAATTTATGGACTGGTCGTGGCATTAGCTCTTTTATTTGCAAATCCTTTTGTTTAATTTTTCATTTAATCGTAGAATCAAAATGTAAAAAAAAGACTCTGGGAAGAACTGATTTGAGGATAAGGAATTAGCGGATTCACTCGCTTTGTTCCCTTTCGTTCTTAGTTTCTTAGTTTAGTAAAATGAAAATTTTTTTTCTTTTATCTTTTACTTTGTATTGGTATTGTATTTTTCTATTAGGAAGCGTTTCAACAAAGAAGATTTTTAACGATTGACATGAGACCT